CAAAATGATCAATTTTATAAGATTGAATCGACTAAAAAATGAAATTAATCATTTCATATTGATAGTATTGCTATGCTTAGTGTGCGACTCGTTAGTTTTTTAGAACAGTTCCAATTTAACAAATTTATAAACGGGTTCATCGTATAAATTAATTAAAAAAGAACTAATAACCAACGCATCACTTCGGATTATCTAGATCTAAAGAACTAGTCAAAACAAAAAAAATATAAAAAAAGATATATTATAGCAACTGAACTATTGTGAAGCATAAAAGAATAAAAATCTTATTTAGTTGTAAAGCAATAAAAATATACAGATAAATGAAGAGGTGAAAGAAAGAGAGAAAAATAAATCAATGATATAGAATTCTAATATGTAAAGGTCTATGAGTTATCTCATAAAAGGTAGTGTAATAAAGCATCAATCTAAATCAATTCATATCTATTTATATATGAATTCATTTATAACGTAAACAAATTAAGAGCTCTGAATCAATAAAAACTAAGAATATTGATTCACGAAAAAACAAATCAATATTCGAAAAAAAAAAGATTATTAATTTTTAGATATGAGAAAGGCTCCATTGTCGAATTCAGACCTAACCATTAATCGAGAAGTGATGGGAACGACGAAACCTGCAAATACTTAAGATTTTATTAAAAACAAATCTTAATGATTCATTAGGTGGGATGGCGGAAGAAACCAAAAAGCAATACATTTTTTAGGAGTTGTGCCCTACATTACATCTGAATTTGATTGATAATAAAAGAGTAAATATTCGCCCGCGATAATTTTGATTTTTTTTAATTTTTTTTTTTACCAATTCTATTTATTCTTTCTAATAATCAAAAAAATTCTAATAACTAATAATAAAAAGGAAAATAAAGATTCATTAGAACATTATAAAATAACAAATAATAGAACAAAACAACATTCTTTAGTTATATATGTATAACAAAAATTGTTTATTTATAAGAATCCATATTCAATTCTATATCAAAACAAGATATAAAAATTTTGAATAGATTCTATGAAATCTCAAAAAATCCCGCTATTCCATTATTCATTAAACATATGAATATTAGTGCATATTATTTTATCGATTAGATTAAATGGATTATCTATATATATAGATATCTATTTCAATTGCTTGATTCGCGAGGAGCCGTATGAGGTGAAAATCTCATGTACGGTTCTGTAATAAAGATGGAATTGAAAAACAACCATCAATTATAACCCCCAAAGAACCAGATTTCGTAAACAACATAGAGGAAGAATGAAGGGAATATCCTATCGAGGGAATCATATTTGCTTCGGAAGATATGCTCTTCAAGCACTTGAGCCAGCTTGGATAACATCTAGACAAATAGAAGCGGGACGGCGGGCAATGTCACGAAATGTTCGCCGAGGTGGACAAATATGGGTACGCATATTTCCAGACAAACCGGTTACAGTAAGACCTACTGAAACACGTATGGGTTCAGGAAAAGGATCTCCCGAATATTGGGTAGCTGTCGTTAAACCTGGGAAAATACTTTATGAAATGGGTGGGGTACCAGAAAATATAGCAAGAAAGGCTATTTCAATAGCATCATCCAAAATGCCTATACGAACTCAATTCATTATTTCAGGGTAATAAATTAGAACCAAAGGAAAGAGGTCTTTAGGATGAAAACAAAAAATGCAAATGTAGGTTCCTTTTTTTGAACACAAAATATTTTTACTTCCATTTTTGGACTGAAAGAATAAAAAAATGATATGATTCAACCTCAAACTCATTTGAATGTAGCTGATAATAGCGGAGCACGCGAACTGATGTGTATTCGAATCCTAGGAGCTAGTAATCGACGATATGCTTATATTGGTGACATTGTTGTTGCTGTAATCAAACAAGCAGTACCAAATACGAACTTAGAAAGATCCGAAGTGATCAGAGCTGTAATTGTACGTACTTGTAAAGAACTCAAACGTAGCAACGGTATAATAATTCAGTATGATGATAATGCTGCAGTTGTCATTGATCAAGAAGGAAATCCAAAAGGAACTCGAATCTTTTGTGCAATCGCCCGGGAATTGAGACAGTTAAATTTCACTAAAATAGTTTCATTAGCACCCGAGGTATTATAAGACGAAACCGTGCTATGGATAGATTATTTTTTTGTGAAATAGATTAATTAATCTATTTTATCTCACATATATCCCTTTTGTAGTAATTATTATAAGTATTATTTATAAGTATTATAAGCAGCAATTCTTATTTATTTCAGATTAATACTTGATAACCTAAACAATATATCTATATATAGAATATAGATATATATATAATAGAACGTAAAAAAAAAAATAATAATAATAAATAGAAAAAGGAGCATGTTGATTATAAAATAAAGGGCAACAATCATTTTTGTTTACCATGGGTAAGGACACCATCGCTGACATAATAACCTATATAAGAAATGCTGACATGAATAAAAAAGGAATGGTTCAAATACCATTTACTAACATAACAGAAAACATTGTAAAAATACTTTTACGAGAGGGTTTTGTTGAAAATGTCAGAAAACATAGAGAAAACGACAAATATTTTTTAGTTTTAACTCTACGGTATAAAAGAAATAGAAAAGGATCATATAACACTTTTTTAAATTTAAAACGGATCAGTACACCCGGTCTACGAATATATTCTAATTATCAACGAATCCCTCGAATTTTAGGAGGCATGGGGATTGTAATTCTTTCAACTTCTAGAGGTATAATGACAGATCGAGAGGCTCGATTAGAAAGAATTGGCGGAGAAGTTTTATGTTATATATGGTAATCTTTCTAACACCCGAATTATATGAGAAACTTCTATCCATTTTTGGTAAAAAAAAAAGAGAGAGAAAAAAACGCAAGTTTCTAATATAACTTCCCCCCTTATGTATATTTGTGAATGTGATAAGGGATTTAACTGGAATTAAAAAAAGGGGGGATTCACGAAGATTTAATTACTAAATGAATAACTTACCCATGAATCATTTCCCCGGGGTATGTTTCAAGTTCCCTTATATAATTAATGCAAATTGGATTTTGATTATAGGATATGTTTCCAAAAAGATTCAACGTACTTTTTATGGGTATACGATAAGGAAAGAAAAAAAGTATAAGTCATTCAATTTAATTTGGGTGTTTTTCAACCTCAACATTTTTTTTATGGGGAAGGCCACAATTAGAAGTTCAAAACGTAAGGAAACCTTATTTTCTTCCAATAAATAAATTTGGGATTAACTTATTAAGTTAAGGAATGGCAAATATGAAAATAAGGGCCTCCGTTCGTAAAATTTGTGAAAAATGTCGATTGATTCGAAGACGAGGGCGAATTATAGTAATTTGTTCCAATCCAAGACATAAACAAAGACAAGGATAATATTTTAACATACAGAGGCTTTCTAAAAAAAATAGAATTATAAATATAGAAATTTATATTTTATCTTATTATATATATAGATTTTTCTATCAAATATCAAATTTTTATAAAAAAAAATGATTGATTGATATTTCAAATTTTAAATTTTATTTCAAAAATTGTATTTTATATTAATCGAACTAAAATATACTTAATATAGAAAAATCGAATATTAATTATAGTTATAAAAGAATTAATTTAATAAAGGATCCCCCTTTTTTGACACGAAATGGATATATCCATACCATATATCTTGGACTTATTTTTATGAAATAATTAAATATGGCAAAACCTATATCTAAAACGGGTTCGCGTAAAAATGTACGTATTGGTTCGCGTAAGCATACTCGTAAAATACCAAAGGGAGTTATTCATGTTCAAGCTAGTTTCAACAATACTATTGTAACTGTTACAGATGTACGAGGTCGGGTGATTTCTTGGTCTTCCGCCGGTACTTGCGGATTCAAGGGTACACGAAGGGGGACACCTTTTGCCGCTCAAACTGCAGCAGGAAATGCTATTCGAACAGTATCGGATCAAGGCATGCAACGAGCAGAAGTCATGATAAAAGGTCCAGGTCTCGGAAGAGATGCGGCATTAAGAGCTATTCGTAGAAGTGGTATACTATTAAATTTTATACGAGATGTAACTCCTATGCCACATAATGGATGTAGGTCTCCTAAAAAAAGACGTGTGTAAAACTAAAAAGAAACATTGAAAAGATTTCAAGAGAAATAAACAAGTCAAGGGTTTGATCAAAATAATATATTACTATGGTTCGAGAGAAAATAAGAGTATCTACTCGGACACTACAATGGAAGTGTGTTGAATCAAGAATAGACAGTAAGCGTCTTTATTATGGACGCTTTATTCTGTCTCCACTTATGAAAGGTCAAGCCGATACAATAGGCATTGCAATGCGAAGAGTTTTACTCGGAGAAATAGAGGGAACATGTATCACACGTGTAAAATCAGAAAAAATACCACATGAATATTCTACCATAATAGGTATTGAAGAATCAGTACATGAAATTTTAATGAATTTGAAAGAAATTGTATTGAGAAGTAATCTGTATGGAACTCGGGACGCATCTATTTGTTTCAAAGGTCCTGGATATGTAACCGCTCAAGACATCATTTTACCACCCTCTGTGGAAATCGTTGATAATACACAACATATAGCCAACGTAACAGAACCCGTTAATTTGTGTATTGAATTAAAAATTGAGAGGAATCGTGGGTATCGTATAAAAACACTAAAAAACTTTCAAGATGGAAGTTATCCTATAGATGCCATATTCATGCCTGTTCGAAATGTAAATCATAGTATTCATTCTTATGTGAATGGGAATGAAAAACAAGAGATACTCTTTCTCGAAATATGGACAAATGGAAGTTTAACTCCTAAGGAAGCGCTTTATGAAGCCTCCCGGAATTTGATTGATTTATTTATTCCCTTTTTACACGCAGAAGAAGATAAATTTAATTTAGAAAACAATCAACACAAAGTTACTTTGCCCCTTTTTACTTTTCATGATATATTAGCTAAGGAAAA